TATCAGGTCTTGTGTTAATTGTGAAATATCCCCTTTGTTTTTGTTACAACACTTCCTTAAAAAGTAAGGATTGGACTAAGATATAGGGAAGGAAGAAGAAGAAAGCGAGTCGGTATACTAATTCCTCATCCCCCAATCAGTCCTTCCCGGGGGCAATTGTCGCAAGAAAACTAAAGTCGGTAGTTGTAGGGTGAAATCCTGATAGAATTTGAAAAAAAGCAAGCAGCAAGTCAAGTCTAAGGCAATAAAAAAGAAAAATACGTATTTTTTATGGGATTCTAAACAAATAGAAAATTAAACAAAAGGATTTGCAAATAAAAGTGCTAATGCTACAACGAGTCCATAAATTGTTAAAGCTTCCATAAAAGCCAGACTAAGCAATAAAGTACCTCGTATTTTTCCCTCCGCCTCGGGCTGTCTCGCGATACCTTCTACAGCTTGGCCTGCAGCAGTACCTTGACCAATCCCAGGTCCAATAGAAGCAAGCCCAACAGCCAACCCAGCAGCAATAACGGAAGCGGCAGAAATCAATGGATTCATGATAAGTTCCTCGCAAAAGAAAAAAGAAATGGTTAATGATACAATCAACCAATAAATTATGACTTAATTATTTATTGCGTCGATAAGATTTTTCCAGTCAAAGTAACGCAACTAAGAGCTCTGAATTGAAGTAATAATCTTATTGAATCATCAGAATCACTTCGCTATCTATTTTTCAAATTCCTATCCGCGGATTTTTTGTGAATTCATACAACTTTTTTCCATTTCTTTCTTTGCTCCGAACCTTTCTTGAAATTCGAGCTCTTCGCTCTTTTTCTTGATAGAATTTCTTTATTCAATTCAAACAAATGAAAAGGAGGGACTCTTATTGAAATCCCTATCTCAATTCTGAGTAGTAGTGGAGCGATTAGATATATCTTTTCGCTCATATAGAACTAGCCTACTATTTCATATACATGTTTTTCACTATTCCATATACATGTTTTTCTTCGATAAAGTAAACTAATTATTCGTATCGTATCTTGGATTTCATCGGATTCGCATTTTTTTTCGAAACATCTATAAAAGAAAGTCGTTTTCTAGCCATTGTCGTTTTCTAGCCATTATATATACTCCATACATCATATATATTTCATACATCCAGTTGGATCTCACTCTGTTAAACAACCGATTTTTTTTAATCTCATTTTTTGTAAACTCTTTTCTTTTTATTTCGTAAAATCCCACATAGATACAATCAATATAGATACAATCAATATAGATACAATCAATCTAAAAGGGCGAATTCATTAGTCTGAATCATTGCATATAAATAAAAACCTTTGATTAATCTAAGTTCATGTAATTTATTATTTCTTATTCTTTTGGTCAATCGTTGAATTGAATAAAGTCGACTGAAATGAGAATCACTGCATGGAACCCCCTTCTTTTTTTTAGTTTTAGCATCGTAAACAAATAAAGAATTCTCATTCAGATTATGACTCCTAAGATTGGAATTGAATGAACAAAACAATCAAGACAATATCAAGAAAATTTTAATTGGAAGGAGATAGAAATAGGGCAAACACATTTTAGGACAAAGATCTTTTCGAGCTCTTCCCCCCCACTTTTTTTTACTTTGACAATCCGCCAATATCGTAATCCTTTTCTTTTGATTCTTCCTCTAGATCGTATCGACCTTTTTGTCTATTTTTTTGTCTATTTATGTGTATATTTATGTCCATATTAAGTAAATTGTCTTGAGAAAGGCATGGATTGCTTTGCACTAAGTTAAAAAATAAAGACGATTTCCAAACTTAGTCAATGGTGCCCCTCCATGGATTCGCCTATATAAGCCGCAGCTAACGTTGCAAAAATAAGAGCTTGAATACCGCTTGTAAATAATCCAAGGAGCATAACAGGTATAGGAACCACTGAAGGTACTAAAGAAACAAGAACAACAACTACCAATTCGTCCGCTAATATATTTCCGAAAAGTCGAAAGCTAAGCGATAAAGGTTTTGTGAAATCTTCTAAAATATTAATGGGTAAAAGAATTGGAGTTGGTTGAATGTATTTAACGAAATAACCTAATCCTTTTTTGCTAAGGCCCGCATAAAAATATGCAATTGACGTAAGTAAAGCTAAAGCAACGGTAGTATTTATATCATTTGTGGGTGCGGCTAACTCTCCATGAGGTAACTGTATGATTTTCCAAGGTAAAAGCGCCCCTGACCAATTAGAAACAAAAATAAATAGAAACATAGTTCCAATAAAAGGAACCCATGGACCATATTCCTCTCCAATTTGAGTTTTGCTCACATCTCGAATAAATTCAAGGACATATTCGAAGAAATTCTGACCGTCACTAGGGATGGTTTGTGGATTCCGAACAGCTACAATGGCGGAACCTAATAAGATAGCAATTACAACCCAAGAAGTAATAAGTACTTGGGCATGAACTTGGAAACCACCTAGTTTCAAATAAAAATGCTGGCCTACTTCTACGCCGGATATATCATATAAGCCTTTTAATGTGTTGATGGAAGATGATAAAACATTCATATTGTCCTCTGAAAGAAAACCTTACAAGAAATTATTTTGATTCAACCCTTTTTTTGTTTAGGTTTGCCCACTGGAATTGTATATTTTGTATACAAACGAATCACATAATATTCCTAAATTCTTTTAATTTATTTTGCACGATTCAGGAATAGTAAAGGATTCCATCAATTTATCAGTCTATGGAATTTTCAAAAGAACTTTTTGATTTTATATGTTATTATTAATTAGGGATTTCGTATATACCTAGAACGACCTTCACAAATTGCAAATACTAATTTGTTAAGAATGAATCGGATTGAAGCTCTAGTGTCATCATTCGCCGGAATCAAAATATCTGCGAGATCGGGGTCACAATTTGTATCAATTAAACAAATTGTCGGAATTCCCAAAGTGATACATTCCCGAAGAGCCGTATATTCTTCTTGTTGATCAACGATTATTACAATATCTGGTAACCCTGTCATATATTTGATCCCGCCCAGATATTTTTGCAAGTGAGATAATTGTCTCTTTAATCGAGCCACATCCCTTTTCGGAAGGCGATTGAGTTTTCCTGTCTTTTGGTCTATTCTTAAGTCCCTGAACTTTTGAAGTCTCAGTTCTGTAGTGGACCAATTCGTTAAAATACCGCCGAGCCACTTTTTATTAACATAATGACACCGAGCCCTTATTGCAGCCCGCGCTACCGAATCCGCTGCTTTTTTTTTGGTACCAACAATTAAGAATTTTTTTCTACTACTTGCTGCATCAAAAACTAAATCACAAGCTTCTGATAAAAAACGAGCAGTTCTAATAAGATTTGTAATATGAATACCTTTACGCTTTGCAGAGATATAAGGTGCCATTTTCGGATTCCATTTTTTAATAGCATGACCAAAATGAACTCCTGCTTCCAGCATCTCTTCCAAATTAATATTCCAATATCTTCTTATCATTTCTCCCTATACTTCCTCTCTTTTTTTCATTGAAAAAAAAAAGACGGGATTACCCTGAAATAAATAACTGTTCCGACGGAACCTTATCTTTTCCTCTTTTCTCGAAGATTGGGTGTTGATATATGACCCAACCCATTTATTTCTTTCTATTCTTTATTATCTTTTTTTTTTCATTTCCTTATTACTCTATAAATATATAAATATCAAAAATCACATTACCAAATCGCGTGTAAATGGAACAAATAAAAGAATCGCCTCATAGTTATATAGTTATAAAGTTATAAATATGAATCCACTCTTAGGAATCATTAAATCCTATAAATTATTGTTCTGATGTATCATATCAATTTTTTGAAATGCAAGAATCAAATAACTCTCTGTGGTGGAACAAAATATCTCCCATTTCCCCCTCGAATAAATTCTTGTTTTTGGTTTTTAATCTTAAAGGAATGCTCGTATGTTGCCTTGAGCGGTGCACTAATCCTTTGAATCCGGTACCAACGGGTATCATACTGCCTAGAACAACGTTTTCTTTCAGGCCTTTCAGCCAATCGATACGTCCGCGGAGAGCTGCTTTTGATAAAACACGAGCAGTTTCTTGAAAACTTGCCTCGGAGATGAAACTTTGAGTATTCAGAGATGCTCTCGTGATTCCCAAGAGCATAACTCGGTAACAGATCACTTCTTCCAAAGCTCGCCCCGTGCGTTCCGCTCGCAATAATCCAATTAGTTCTCCGGGTGAAAAAACATTAGACATTCCATCTTCCGAAACCGACACTTTTGATGTTATTTGACGTACAATAATTTCTATATGCCTATTATGGATCTGCACCCCTTGGGATCGATAAATCTTTTGGATCTTATTAACCAAAGAGATACGACTTTGTACTATAGTTAGTTCAGCACCAATCAAGAATCCCCAAGGAATTCCAAGAATTCTTGTTCTACACGCGTTCCAACCCTCAACTCTCTTTTCTAGATTTAGAGATATTGAATCAATTGAGCGTACTTCTAACACTTGTTCCACTTTTGGAAGACCCTGCGTTATATCACTAGATCTCGACTTTTCATACATAAATGAAACTAAAGTATCTCCTTGGTCAAGGATTTCGCCATAATGACGATGAACAGTTGCTTCGGGAGTGGCCAAATAAGGCTTAGCTGATCTTAGTACTATAGACTCAACGTGAACAATTATAACTTGACCCGATTTTAGGTGTGGTGCGTTTTTGGCCATACATACATTTTCGCAAATAAACTGTCCCAGGTTAATTATTGTGAATGTTTCTTCACAAAAATTAGAATGATAATTATGATGGAGAAAATACCAATTCAATTTGAATGGATTCAAAACACTGTTAATGCACGAATTAGGATTCAAAATTCTCTTGTTCTCCTCCATTAAATAATATTTAAGTACTTGAAAAGTCTTTTTGAAATTGTAAAGTTTCAAATATTTATTTACCGAGATCTGATTATGAGTTAGTAAATAATGGTAGACTGAATAAAAATTTGCAATTTCAAGCGCTGTTCCTAAAGGACCCGGACCCGGCGAATTCCTAATTGGGATTCTAGCCCCTCTTTTAGTTAATTCTTTTATGACATTCTGATATTTTACATCGTTAAATGGATCCATTTGAAAACAATTAGATGATGACAAAATTATTAAAGATCGACATTCTTTATTTCTATTTCTATTCAACAACGTACTTATAGTTACTTCATTTTGTTTAAGTGATTGTTGAATCTTTGCCTTGGAATAAATGGAAAAAAATGAATTAATATTGGTATGATCTAACCCAATATGGGAGATCGATCCTAAACCTAATGAATCGCTCCGTTTTCTGTTGATATCGGAAATACGGGATTCCACTAAGTTTAAGTTGATTTTGAGGAAATCACGAATCAGACCATTTGTACTTACTTCAACAAAAGAAGCACGAGCCCCTTCGATAGAAGAACTTTTTTTGTCTTCATCCCAATTCAAGACTAAACAAGTACGAACTAATTGAATACTTGTGTCATAAATTTCTCGAATTGGTTTACCATTTCCATAAAGAATATAATTGACAACTTGAAGTTTCAGATTTTCCTTTTCCTGCAATAGATCCGGGGGGAAAAGTGTTTCAAAATTTATATCGTATTTTATTTTTTTGTTATATAGGATTACTGGCCGAACCAAAAGAAAATACTTTTTCTTGGTAAGTGTGATCCGTTGGACATAGATCCAATTTTTTTTTTTTTTTGATTTCTTCGAATTTGTTTTTACCCTTCCTGGCGGTATTAAGATACCACTGTATCGCGATATCTTATCTGTCTCCCCCGGAAAATGGGGATCTCCAGAAAAAATTTTAAGTTCAATTTTTTTTTTTTTTCTCTCTATTCGTACCAATCCGCTTACCCGACTTCTTATATTTAACGTGATTTGTGTATCTATTCCAATAATACTATTATTACGTACCATTAAGGAAGAAGATTTGGGTAAAATATACACTTCCTCAGGAATGAAAAAAAAGCAATGTACTTTCATTCCGTATTTTGACTTAAATTCTTTGACTCTCTGATACTCAACCGAATCCTCTTTTTTGACGATTGAATGCGCCCCTACAAACCCATACTTAGTAATTCCGGAACTGTTTCTTTGTTGGTATTGAGGATCGTTGAAATAAGCAAAAATACTATTTTTATAGAAAATACCATTTATAGGTATTTCAATCGAGATATCGGAGGGGGATATTAGTTCTTTCTCTTGTTCTTGAATCGATTGGAATGGCATGAGAAATCGATTTCTGCGTCTCTTTGCCACTAAATAAAAATTCTCGTGGAGAATTGCAGGATATATGAGATTACAATGACCAGTACTTTGGATACTTTGGATTCGATTAAGTTCGGAATAATCAGAAATCTCACTTTTTTTTTTACTCGAAAGATCTGAACTAAATAATTTGTATTGAACTTGATCATTATTTTCTGAATTTACTGAGGAGTTCGAAATATATCTCTTTTCGACAGAAAGGGAATGCGTGCTCATTTGATCTTGATCCTTGTGTAGCGAAAATGGGACTGTACTGGATCTGCCCGAACCCCCCGATAATATCCATAAATGACTTGTTTTTGGTAAAAGATGGATATTACTATATGTAAATTCAGATGTATGGTATACGTCGGTACTCCAGTGCATTTCTCCTTCTGAATCGGAATAAATATGTTTTCGAACCCTCTCCGTAAAATTAAAAGGGTATGTTCCCGCGCGAATTTCAGCAATCACTTGTTCTGATTCCACATATTGATCGTTTTGAACTAAAAGAAGACTTTTTGATGGAATAGTCACGTTATGTAGAATATCTTCACTCTCAATAGTTACATACAAGTCTATAGAACAGAGAAAAGCCGGATGCCCATGACGTGTACGTGTGGGATGAATTAAATCTTCATTAAATTTTATTTTTCCATTAGAAGGGGCTCGCACATGTTCTGCAGTACCCCCTGTGAATACTCCACCGGTATGAAACGTTCTTAATGTTAGTTGAGTACCCGGTTCCCCAATGGATTGACCCGCAATAATACCTACAGCTTCTCCCAATTCCACCAAATCGCCATGAGTAGGACTCCGGCCGTAACATAATCGACATATCCAAGACGTACTCCTACAAGTAAAAGGAGTTCGAATAGATATTGGTTGTGTTCGAAAGGTTATGATTCGATTGATAAGTCCAATCCCAAGATCTTGATTTCGGACGGCAACGCATCGTGGACCCATATATATATTGTCCGCTAATACACGGCCAATTAATGTGTGAATAAAAATCCTTTCTGGTATCATTCCATTTCGAGGACTCACAAACATCCCTCGGGTAGTGCCACAATCTGTTCTACGTACAACAACGTGTTGAACTACTTCAACAAGCCTGCGTGTAAGATATCCAGCATCTGATGTTCGTACAGCAGTATCTACAACTCCTTTTCGGGCTCCATAACAAGAAATGATATATTCTGTTAAAGACAATCCTTCGCGTAAATT